GATATCAAAATTGATCCAATTTATACCTAATTCTTTTATTATGATATTACGATCAGGGTACAAAAGAAGAGAAAATCAATGAATTCAAGATTCAATCTGCTCTCTATGAATGAGATAAAAACAGAAGAATCAGGAACAGCATAGAGTTTCCATTTTTTTAGCACACACAATTGAATGTTTAAAAAGGAATTCGCAAATCTTTTTTTGGTAGTAGAATCTCTAAGATACAATGGGATTGCGTACGTATATAGTCATAGGAGTAATCTTTAGGAAGTACCTGCCGATATAGCTATCTAGCTATCCGTATATCACATCTTTTATCATAATTGAACTTGGTGCAACATAGGTTAGGTCGCACTCTACCATAATGTCTATCTTCTATTCATATTCAATGAAATATTCAAGCACGATGATCCTATATAGGGATATGTGCATAAGAAATAGATCCGGGCTCGGTATCCACGTATAAAAATTTCTGTTCTGGGGTTTACATATACACATATATTTTATTATAATTAGAATGATTCTAATTGATAATGATTAGTCCTAAATCAATTGGATTTTGCATCCATTAAAGGAATACAAATGGAGATACAAATTGAAGAGCTGTTCGCTAATTCAAAGTAAGAAAAGTAAGTAAGAGTAAAAGAGTAATAAGTAAATAGTTAATGAAGTAAAGAGTGAATTATTCTAAATTGCCCTGCATTTTACAGTCTGTGACCGGGGCCGGGAATCTTTTCCACTTTTCTATAGATTCGATAGATCTATAGAAAAGTGAAAAGAGAAGGTAAGTTTTTAAGCGATGCGTGTTTTGAGATAAAATCAATCGAAGAAAAGAATAGAAACAGGATCCAATAAAAAAGAGGAATTCTTTTTTGGAAAAGGATAAGTACAATGGGATTCAAGATCCAAAAAGAAAAGAAATTCAGAAAGTAAAAAATTCAAATCAAAACAAAATTAGGAGAGAAATAGAATAATATAATAATAAATAGAATTCTAGAAATTCTAGCTATTTAGATTAGATATATATATATACTTAGATTCCTTAGAATCTATCTAGAATTTCTTTATTTCTTTATCTATTTTGGATGGGATTTTTTGGCGGCATGGCCAAGTGGTAAGGCGGGGGACTGCAAATCCTTTATCCCCAGTTCGAATCTGGGTGTCGCCTGATCAACAAAAAAAATACTTGGAATTTCTTAATCCTGTTGATCAAACTTGACGAATTCTTGCCTCGCAAAAGCATAGGCAAGGGCTAGGTCTGTCGATACTTGATTTTGAGAACCCGTAGGACCTATAAAAGACTGTCATCTTTTTTCTAAAAATCTGGGTTCTGAGTGTGGCTAAAACAGGTACCAAGAAATCTAAAGCAACCCAATCTTATTAATGATTGGTTTGGGCTATTCTGAATTGAATCAAATAAAAGAAATAGTGAGAATTCATTCTGGGCATCAGAACTATGAAAGTAAGAAATCGGAAATCTTGGTATCCAAAGGTTCCTAAGAGACACTCCATTTTGGTTACTAAGGTTGAAGAAAGGATTCTAAAAAAGATTAGAAAGACTCCCTAATTATTTTACACTATAATTATAACTTTCTTAATATTGAGGTAGTGTCTACTAACTCTGTCTGCGATGAAATTAGATTAGATAGGCTGATGGTAAATTCATTGAATAATTGTGGGTGGAAAGAACTGAAAATACTTTGTATCCAGACTTACTAGAGGCTCTTAGTGCTGCTCATAAATTGAATAAGAATGGTTGAATGGCTCTTCTTTTTTTTTTTTCTTATATCTTATATTTTATTTCATTATATTCTATTTTTATTTTCTTTCTATTTGTATATTTTATTTGATTTTTTCTTATTCTATTTTCTTCTTTTTCCAATTCTTCCTATTTCAATAGGATTCTATTGAATAAGAAATATAGGAACTCTTTATGAGTGGATTCATGAAATTGTTTCATAAAGAGCCGTAAGTAAGAATCCTATTTTGACTCTGCACCATTGATTCCACTATGATTATGAATCAATAATGGAATAATTCCTTCATTTCATAGAGATAGGGGACATCATTCACATGGATATAGTAAGTCTCGCTTGGGCTGCTTTAATGGTAGTGTTTACATTTTCTCTTTCGCTTGTAGTATGGGGAAGGAGTGGGCTTTAGAGCTAGGAATATTACTAATTTAGTACTTTACTGAAAAATCTACTTGTATCAATTGTGATTGTTTTGCGAAAGCTTAAAAAAAAACTTGACTTGCTTTAGTTTATCTATATCTCTATATTCTTTCTTCTATATATTAGTAGTATTAGATTTCTATTTTCTATTGGAGCCTCTATTTCATATTTTTCTTTTATTATTCTATTTCTAGAATCTATTATATGGTATTTATATGGTATATCCCCGTACTAATCTTCCTACATTAATTATTTCGATGGGCCCCCGGATCCATATTCATAAGCATAATAAGAGATATAAAAAATAAGGAATTCAAGCAGTT